AAACGTTTCACAAGTACTGAACTAGATTTATTGTCATAACCAATAATTTCCACGGGTTCGTAAAAAATCGAATCGTTTAAACCATGATCATGAGCAAACGCATAAATATACTCCTGAAAAAGAAACGGATATAGGAAGTGTTGTTGCCGAGATCTATCTTTTTCTAAATATCCTTGTAATTCTTCCATTTACATTTCTACTTGAGCCAGAGGCAGGAGGTTTTTCTTGGTTTATCAAATGATATATACATAGTGCAATATGGTCAGAACAGGGTATTATGTATTGTATTATGTATATAGTATAGTAAGAAAAAAATATATACCCCGGAAAAGAAAGAGGGAGTCCAATCAACAGATCTTTTTACCTTCCTTTTCTATCCAATTGGTTTATGTTCGTTATAATTACAACAGGAGAAAAAATCCTTTATTTTTGCAACCCAATCGCTCTTTTGACTTTGGAATAAATTCTATTTATCAATATACTGTTTCTTCTACACATCCGTCTACAATCCATAATAAAGAATAATTAGGATTCTGAAAAAAAAAAGAAAAAATCAATGGTTCACTCACAGGAGAACCCACTCTTTCCCGCATTAGGCACTAATTCATTTTTAACGTCTAATTAGATCGGGTAATCATTCCAATTAAGAACATAAGCTCGTTGCTTTTTATTTTACCAGAATTGGAGCCATAGAGCTCTATCCATTTATTCACTAGACCCAACTGTAAATGTGAATTTCTTTTGTCCCCTTCCAAAAATCAAAACAATCTTTTGGAACTGTAATGATCCGGTAAGGATAAACTCAAAGTTCTACTTTAACTTTGACTTTCATTTCAAATTAAATAAATTAATAAAATCGAAAATCTAATAAAATAATAAATTTATTTTATTAGATTTTCGATTTTATTACGACATGCTGTTTTTTCCATTCATTACCCTTGAGGATCAGTCGTGGTCTTATAGACTATACCAATAGTCTGGACGAATTTGTTGCTTCATCCAAATGTGTAAAAGATCATAGTCGCACTTAAAAGCCGAGTACTCTACCGTTGAGTTAGCAACCCGGATAAATAGGATATGTAGATACGATCAAAATATAAAAATCAATTGAATTGCACTGCACGACCCTATCAAAACATTGAACTAGCAACACATCGAAAAGAAAGATTTTCTGATCAATTAGAAACACAAAATACCAAAGTTAGCAGATCGGATTAAAAATATTCCTAATCGAAATGTAAAAATTATGGCAGACCACCCATTTTTTATCAAATTCTTTTTTGATTTTCCCTAAGAAAATACATCTTGTATGAGAGTAAATGCAGCAAGGCAAACCCATCATTTGAGTGAAGGAAACAAAAAAAATCAATATGGGGGGGGGATAAACAGCCCTATTTATCTACGATCGAATTATATTTGTTCGATACACCATTGTCAATATAAAAGCAATGTTGAGAAAGTAAATCAAGTAAATAAAATAAAGACTTGTGTTGGATTGGCACAACATAAATAAGAAATTGGAATGGAAAAAATTAAGGAAAAGGTAAATAAAAAATCCCCGGTTTATTCAATCAATAAAAGTACGATAAGCAAGCTTAACCCCTTGTTTGTTGTTAAATTCAATTCCCCCACCAAAATATGAATAAAGCAAGAAAAAGGAAAATGGTGTGTAAATAGAAATAATTACACAAGGATAGATACTAGTTACCCTTCCCTACTTTATTTTATTTATTTAATAATTTTGTTTTTTCCTTTAATTAACTCAAAGTTCTTTCTTTAAAGAATTCTGCCTTCTTTAAAATATCATAAACAGTTCCTGTAGGTTGAGCACCTTTTTCAAGGAAATATAGAATAGCAGGAACATTTAAATAAGTTTGATTCTTTATCGGATTGTAAAAACCTACTTTTCGAAGATCTCTTCCTTCTCTTCGGAATCGAACATCAATTGCAACGATTCGATAGATGGCTCATTGGGATAGATGTAAATAAACAATGCCCCCCCTAGAAACGTATAGGAGGTTTTTTCCTCATACGGCTCGAGAAAAATGATTCCAATTTCTGTATATAATAGCAAGTGGATCCATAAAATCATGAATTTTACTATAATTTGAATTGAGTACTTTTTTCTTCTTCCTTACAGAAAAAGGAAGAAATCTCATTCATACTCATAACTCAAGTTGGGTAATTCTGACAAGAGAATCCTTAGACATTTATTGAGCCGTCTCTAAACTCTTTTGTTTGTCTCATTTCGAATCTATTTTTATTCCTCAGTCTGATCCAATTGTTGAGACAATTGAAAATAGTGTTTCCTTGTTTCGGAATCCTTTATCCTTGCTTTGTGAAATCATTGGGTTTAGACATTACCTCGGGGATCCTTATTCCTTTCAAAATGGCAGCAACATACCTTTTTTTGTTATTTCTTTCTATATAAATAGAATATGAATGATTGATTCCCTTGTGATACACTTTTCATCGAAATAGTTTTACCAATTTCGGAAAATTTGACTTTTCAAACTTGTTCTGAATTTGAACCTTTCGATTTAGAATTTATATATAGTGAGGATATACTTACAGAGTTGGTCTAACTTATTGATTTTCACTAACCCTAGATTCTTTCCCTTGAAAAATGAATCAATCCTTTCTTCTCGAGCTTCATCATGTACTATTTACTTATAACCCAACACAAATTAGGTTCCGGGCAGAACAGAACAAACTATGTCGAGCCAAGAGCATCTTCATTACTATAGAAGATGGCGGATGTAAAAATCCACAGCCGACCATGTCCTTCAAGTCGCACGTTGCTTTCTACCACATCGTTTCAAACGAAGTTTTACCATAACATTCCTCTAATTGAAATTTCAAAGCGGTATGGAATTGATTCAATATAAAATCATGAATAGTCATTGGTTCAACCGGTATATAATATTTCTATCTATGGATAAATAAGTATTTATCCGGATAAGGGTCAGCAAGGATCGAATTTATTTAATTTAACCCCATATTCTATCATATGAATTGAATTAAAATAAGGATATTCAATTTTACCCACATTTGACACTTGATTCCGTTTGTGAGAAACCAAACGAATTCTCAGATATGATTCTTAGAACCATTCTGAAAATTAATAAGAAAAGATTTTTCCCTTTAACAAATTATTGTTTCATGTGGAATGCAGTGTGATCCCATCTTTCGTTTCATGAAAAACGATCTGGGACGGAAGGATTCGAACCTCCGAATAACGGGACCAAAACCCGCTGCCTTACCGCTTGGCCACGCCCCATTTTTATTTCTATTCGATATTAATCAACACTAATATTGGTATTGGTTATTCGTCAATCCCAACCCAAATACACAAAAACATATGGGATATTTTGTTGCTAGGATTCAAGACATGTAGATATAGAATCAAAAAAATTCATTGATCATTACATAGAATTCAATTAAGATATTGTATGAAAGTTGAATTCCTTATATTCTCATTTTAGAATGATAATGGGGGGAGGGATTTTTTATTTGGGAAAGTCCGAACCGAAGAAAAAGAAGGATTTCTTGATCTGCCTTTTTCATTTTTCCCTTATAAAAATAACTCAAAATTATCTAATCCACAAGAACGAAATGCTTGTTATGCTTAATATCTTTAGTTTAATCGGTATCTGTCTTAATTCTGTCCTTTATTCGAGTAGTTTTTTCTTCGCCAAATTGCCCGAAGCTTATGCCATTTTCAATCCAATCGTAGATGTTATGCCTGTCATACCTGTACTCTTTTTTCTCTTAGCCTTTGTTTGGCAAGCCACTGTAAGTTTTCGATGAAATCTTTAATACTCTGCTAAATTGATGATGTATTCGATAAAAAAATTCTAAAAATTGATAAGATCAGATAAGTCTTACATTACGAACCCTCGATTCAAAAATCAAAATTCTTGTATATTGAATGAATAACCGCAGCGATGAATTTGGATCAGCCTTTTCCCCGTTCTGACCTTCCGGTGAGTATGGACTATTAGGTACTCCACAATACCTAATTATTGATATGACAAGAAATTTCGGGTAACGAATGAATCAAAATCTTATTACAAATAAATTCGTCTTATTTTTCATTTTTTGGGGTGTCAAAACAAAAAAAAATGGTATATGTGGTAAAAAATAGGCAATCTATTCCCCTTTTTCAAAAAAAAAAATGATCTTGGAGATTGTGTAATGCTTACTCTCAAACTCTTTGTTTACACAGTAGTGATATTCTTTGTTTCCCTTTTTATCTTTGGATTCTTATCTAATGATCCAGGACGCAATCCTGGACGTGAGGAATAAAAAATTTCTAGTTTTTTTTGCTTTTTTCTAAATTAATTCTTAATAATCTTATTTGTTTCATACATTTAACTATGATAAAATCAAGGGATGAGAATCTTTTCGAATTTGAAAATACCAAGTGATCAGAGAAAGCGGAAAGAGAGGGATTCGAACCCTCGGTACAAATAATTCGTACAACGGATTAGCAATCCGCCGCTTTAGTCCACTCAGCCATCTCTCCTAATTCCAAATTGAAAATTTGTTATGTGATGTAACACGTGAAATAAAGATTGATAAAAATCCACCTTCTTCTCTTTATTTTCTTTTTTCATTTGATTTTTATTTATTTAATCTTATTTAACTTTATTATTATTATTTATTTTATTATATTATTCTATTTTAATAAAAAAAAATTTTATTATATTATTAAAATAGAAATTTTTAAAATAGCTATTAAAATTTAAACTTAAACAAAGTATTTAATATTTAGATAAAATAATTTAAATAAAATAAAAGTAAAGGTATATATTTATACTAAGAGATATATATTTATTATAGTATAAATATATTATATATAATAAAATATGTAAAAATATGTATAAGAAATATAAGAAAAATAAGAAAAAAATAGAAAAAAGCAATTGATCAGGAATTCAATATAGATAATGACTCAAAACGGATCTCCTCAATAGAAAGAATATCTTAGTTCTTTG